AAAAAAAAAAGGTCCGGTCTTCCTCAGTATCCATCTATAAAGATAGTAAGAGCCCGTTCCCATTGATTGAAATAGAAAATTTCGTTAGGTTGGAATAAATTCCCAATCATCTGAATCCCTTTCTTTTCGAAATACAAAGACGGGAATCGATGAAATATCTCTTTGATTGAAAGAGTATGATTCATATCATAGATTACTCCATTGGAGTCCAATGGGATTCCAAATTCAGATATTTTTATTTTAAATAGTTCAAAATGCGTTGCAAAACGATCTATAAAACAATTGATACGGTTTGATTCCTGAACTCAATTAGTAGTACTTCTAGAGCCCACTTCTTCCCCACACTACGAGTGAAAGGGAAAATGTAAAGACTACCATTAAAGCAGCCCAAGCGAGACTTACTATATCCATGTGCATTATGTCCCCTATCTCTATAAATACGAAGGAATTATTCCATTATTCCTCACTAATAATAGTGGAATCAATGGCGCAGAGTCAAAAAGGGGTTCTGACCGAACACTATTGAGAAACCAATCCGAAAAATCGATTATGATTTCGAATCAGGAAAGATTAAACACAAGCAAAATACATAGTAACATCCCAAGGGAATGGGAACATGTAGGAATAAGAATAATAAGGCCTATTCTTTTTTTGTTTTGTTGACCTTCTAAGTAAAAACAGAAGGGGAGAAATCGAGAAATCACTATCTATTACAGACCTCTATTTCCCCATTTGATCTAATCCGTACCCTCTTTCCCGATTATCGCTGTGAAACAGGGGGCTTGATTAGGGGTTGCCGAAAAGAAATTCTTTCTTTTTGCCCCCTTTTCTAGAAAAGTCAATTATTCATCCAATCTAATATTGATTGGATACCTGAGCACTCAGAGATTCTCGCGAGTCCGTCTTATATAAAGCAACTTCCGCCCCTTTCCAAAACTATTAATTGAATTTCCTATCAGGCTCTACAATCTGATTCAAGATCCAGTCATTAGACACTCCCTTAGTAATAGAAGGGAATCGTGAAGTCTTGATAGCCCCTCTACCAGTAGATTCGAATATTTCCTTGAATCCTAGATGCGAACGAGGATTCACAATCTTTTCTTTTAGAAAACCTTCAGAACACATGCTTAGAATCAAACAAAGTATGAACAGTCTGTTTCCTATGCTTCTTCCGGGGAAGCATTCTGCGGGTTATATCAGCAGAACAGAAAAGAAGAAGAGATTTCGAGTTTTTTGGTGATCAGGCGACACCCGGATTTGAACTGGGGAAAAAGGATTTGCAGTCCCCCGCCTTACCACTCGGCCATGCCGCCAAAATGATACAAAATAGATGCAAATTTTCCCGGATTACTGAATTTTTATTGTACTTGCATTTTGACTTCTGTTTTCCTTAATCCTTTTCTTTCCTACAAAAAAGACCCCTTTATTGATTGGATTTGATCCATCCCTTCGATTGATTGTATAGTATCTGAAAATACACAATGCTAAAGACATTCTCTCGCTTTTCTATTGAGAAATCAAATGTGTATTTTCAGCCGAGAAATTTGAACCATTAACTATTGACTCCTTACTTCGAATTCATGAACGATTCTGGGATTTGAATTTCAAATTGTGTTTTCCTAATGACATAAGAAAATACAAATTGAGACAGAACTAATCAGTATTGATTTTTTCAATCAAAAAATCTTTCTCAATTTCAATTATAACAAAACATATGAGTATATGTAAACCCCAGAACATAAATTGTTACACAGCTATCTATTATTTAGATATGTTGTTGATAGGGAATTATCATCAAATTATCCTACTTCACTTCAATTTTGCATTGAATGGAAATTCTCTTTTGATACAGCACGGCCAGGGCTGTCCCGAATAGAACCGGCAATAAAAGAGAAGTCGGATATTATAGCTATCCGCATACGTGTTTAATAAATGCAACCCTTCTTATACAATACACTTCAAATCGTATTCTACTCAAAAATCAGTAAAGTACAAATATCTCTCTTCTCTGTGAATCGTTTTTTGAACAACGAAATCCCTAACATAAAGGCGGTTAAGTGCTAAAAAAATGGATTCTATCTGATTTTTTGTCTTTGTCTCCCAAATACCGAATCTTTTTATTTTTCTCAAATTCGAATATGTAATATCATAATAATGGTATAATTTTAATCATTTTATTTTTGTTTTGCTATTCTATACAAAACCCTATGACCTTAATAAGCCTAAGTGACAGAATTCTGTTTCTAGGATTGTTTTATCAATTCCTTTCCATTTTGATCTGTTGCAACTTCCAATTTAAGTAGAAAATTCTCTTTATTTCTTCGTTCATACGTAGTTCATACATTTCATTTCAAATATGGAGTTGGTTAAAATTTCATGTGATTCAGTAAACAAAATAGAAATTCCATCAGTGCTAGATCGTCGATCTAATTCGATGAAGAATGTACTTAATAATATAATGGGATTTTTTTATAAATGGGAAATTCAAAATGCTCGGAGA